AGGCCTTGGACACGTAAGGGATCTTGAAGTACTATTTCTGCATCTCCCTGACCAAATCCGCCCACATTAGGATTACTCGTCAACGGTTGATCCAATTTGATAGATTCGCCTTCTGAAACAAGAAGTTCTGGCCCTGGAGGGATAATATCAACCACTTGACGTCCATCCGATGCATCCGCTATGGTTATTTCGTAACCCCCTTTTTCTTTTCGTATTATTTTACCTACTATACCTGCTGATGTAGCATTATAAACTGTATTGTTACTTTTGCTTCCGTCGGGATAAATCTGACCCCTTCCCCTGTTTCCGCCTACATATATAGGATATTTTAAGAAGTGAACCTCTTTCTTAGTAGCGGGGTCCGGGGAAAGGATAGGAAAGGTGATTTCACTATATTTCTGACCAGGAACGGGACCTATCACAAGAATATTTTTTTTATTGGGGCGATAGCTCTGAAAAGACAGATTGCCTATCTTTTCTTTCATCTCGGGGGAAATCCGATCGGCAGGAGCTAATTCAAAACCCTCTGGTAAAATAAGAACAGCCCCTACATTCAAAGCACCCTTTTTACCATTAGCAAGAACTTGTTTTACTTGCATATCATAAGGGATTCGAACAACTGCTTCAAATACAGTATCTGGAAGTACCGTTTGTGGAACTTCAATATCCACGGGCTTATTAGCTAAATGGCAATTGGCACATACAATACGGCCAGTCGCTTCTCGTGGATTTTCATAACCCTGCTGTGCAAAAATGGGATATGCACTTGAAATGGCTGGCCGAGTTATGATATATATCATGAGCGATACGTAAATGGATCGAGTAATTTGTTCCTTTATCCAAGAAAAAGTCTTTCTAGTTTGCATGGTCCAACCATTGAGCCCAAAAATGTCTACAATAAATTTGGTAGGTCGCTAACCTAGTTCCCTATCCGCGATTCTGCTATTTACTGGAATAATTTTACTGGAATAAATAATAATTAATATATAATAAATATTAATAAATCTTTGGGATGGGTAGAAATAGAAAGAGTAAGTAGGATTTTCCATGCTTTGCTTATGTACAACTACAAAGTAAGAAACGTTAGAATTTAATTGGATTAATATTAGTAGATCCTTTTTTAATCATTCATTGAATGATAAATCACTACAAGTGACGGAGAAACACGATTTAAATAACGAAAAATCCAAAATTTAAATAGAGTATCTAGAATGACTGGAAAAGTAGAAACAAGACCAGATATAATTTGATCATTATGAGCAAATCCAAAATCTTTGTAGACAAAGCCAATCATTAGTTCCCAACCATGGGGCGAATGGAATCCGATACATAAATCTGTTAATAAAAGAATCGAAAAAGCTTTTATTGTGTCACTTAAGTTATATAGGAATTCCTGAGCCCAAGAGTTAAGAATAACAAGTTCTTCATTACCCAAAATAGAATAACCGCTTAGAATAACGAAACAGATTATATTTGTCGAGAAGTGCAAAATCGTATGGATACGATCCTCGTTGTGTATCTTGATTAATTGGAGCGTTTCTTCGTGGATTCCTATACGAAGGTTTTGTAGATGTGTCTCCGAGTATTCCTTGATCATTTCCTCCAAGAGAAGGATTTCCTCCAATTCTATGAATTTTTCTATAATATTCTTTTCTTGAATATCATTCAAAAAAATTGCAGATTGCCTAGTATTCCACCAATAAGTAACCCAAGATTCCAGACTTTTATTAAATGAGAGAGAAATCCACCAGGGCAAAAATACTATAGATGCAAGATAGAAAAGAGGAGTGAATGCTTTCTTTTTTGCCATTTTTCATTTCGTCTATGAATTTTTAATGAACCGACCTCATTAGTTGACTCTACGCGATCCAATATTTCTCTCGTGCATGAGTTAGTTCTATTACAAAGTATCGAACCTATGAATCTATTCACTGTTTTTTATTTGTGATTTCGGAGTTAGTCTTTGAATGTAGAAAGAATACAGAAATAGATTAAGAATCCACTTCGAATTCAAATAATTAACAAAAAATATTATATTGTTTCCAGATAATAATAATGAATATTATTTTCTATCATTATATCAAAATATCTTCTATTTTTAAAAAATTTCACTGACTACTCAGAGTCTGGAATAAAAAAATGGAGGGAAATTTATGAAGAATATAATAAATATTGTGCTGATCAAAAAGGAGTGGCAAAACAATACAGAATACAGAAATTATCATTAAAATAGAAGATGTTTGGTCATTAAGGAACACAAAAGAAAGTATAAAAAGAAACCTCAATTTAAAAAAAAGAAATAATTAAAAAAAAAAATAGGATCTATCGGAATCTAAACTGTCAATTCCAACAAATATTGGATTCAAAAAAATTTATGTATTTCCAAATGCTTTGATATAAAATAGAAAGGATGAATCCATTTTTTTGATTTGTTACTTATTTTGTTTTTGTTATTGAATTAAGTTTGTAGATTTCCATACACATAAAAGACCACAAAAATAGTTTTGTTTTGTGGTTGTTACGTTACGTATACGTCTTCTTTGACTAGAATGAGCGTTATGAAGAAACTTCAGTTAAGTTATGGTATAGAAAAGGGGGATTCTTTTGTTTTTCCTTCCTGCTGAGAAAGCATTCATTTTCTCAGCTCATTTCTCAAAATACTTCAATCGGTACACGCAAGAAATAGGCCAATTCGGCAGCTTTTTGTTCGATTTCCCGTGGAGTAACATTCTCATCAGTACGAGTCAAGGGAATGGCCCCCTGGCCTCTGATGTCCATATAAAGGACACGGCGAGCATAAATACCCTCTTTAACTTCTATTCTGACGGACTGAATATCCTTTATAAGGAATCGGAGGAAGATGCGACGATTTTTTCCAGGGAATCCCCAACGAAAAATACACACCATTCCTTCTTTTCTATCAAATCGATCATAACCACCTCCTACATTCCACGAAATTGTGCACCACAAATAGGAGCTAATAAAGAGACCCGCGATCCCATAGAAAGACATCACAATCCCTTGTGGAAAAAAAAGGATTTGCTGAGACGGAAATAAAGATATCAAGTTTCTCCCAAGATAACTGGAAGTTCCAACCAATAAGAATCCCAATGAACCTAAAAAAAGGATAATGGCCCAGCAGAAATTACTTGTTTTTCGCGACCCCGTTATAGGTTGTATCCATATATGTTCTGATCGACAACTCATACTTGATCTGGTTTCGTTTTATTGGAATTGAGATAATACCCTAGACTTTACTCTTTTTGTTTCCGAAGTAACTCTCATCAACTAGTACTAGTTTGATGTGAACCTTTAAGAGTAATTTATCAAATTAGTTAGATCTAAAATAAAAACATACCCTTCGTATGATCCCATCGATATACATATAGATACACCGACTTTACAGTTCAGCCATCCAGTGATCCTGATATTTTTTCAAATAGATAGAATTTCTTTACCCCCATATCATCTTTCTACAGGCCTAAAAGCCCCTCCTTTATGTTCGACGGAAGCGCCGCATGTTTTATACCTTCTTCCACTAAATGGATATCTGCGTTATGATACAAGTCTTAGTTTTGAAAAAAAATGGATGAGAGTTGGGCCCATCAGATCTAAACAGTCTTATTTTTTTGAACATGAAGAAATAAAGAAGCCATTGCCATTGCCGGAAATACTAAGCCTACTAAAGGCACCAAAACAGAGGGAAAGTCGAAAGTTGTCATATAAAGGATACCTCAATTTACTATTTGTACCTGTTATTATTATTTATAAAGATTATAAAGATATCTTATCTTATAAATCTTATCTTATAATAATTAGAATTAAGAATTTACTTATTAATAATTTTAATTAGTATAGATCTAAGTATTTATTATATCTAAGTGAGTATAGAATGGACTTATTCATCTTTCTACATGAAAGATATGTAAAAGATATTGTAGGATAATCGCCTTTATTATTTTCTTCGTCTTTTGCTCCTGTCTTCTAATCATTTAATAAAGAAAAAGCTTCTTACAAATTATCGAAAGATTCGTGTTATAATTCGATCCAAAAAAAGGATTCTTAGTCAAAATAAAATGGGATTCTCGAGAGATATATAAAGGTACAAAACCATAACCATATATAATATAATAATATATCTATAGTTTATAGAATTATATATTTGGATTATATATACATACGTAAGACGTAGAACAAAAATTTTTTATTTTACTAATTTCACGAAAATAAGAATTCACTCTTTTTTCTTGTTGATAGAGGCCTCTTAACTGAATTAGTAATCAAGAATATAGATAAAGAGTTATCCGCAACTTTTGATTCTTTTTACAATTTAGATCTTATGTCAACAAAGAAACCCCATTCATACATTCATATTCATTTTACTTGGATTCTGATAAACTAGCTACTTGTTTGCTACAAATAAAAAAAGTAACTTAATGCTCTATTGAATTTTGATTCAAAGGAAAGAAAGCGTGGAGCTGAAATAACTCACTCAGAACGCTTTTTAAAGGATTACGTGGTACGATTAGATCGAATAAGCCCTTCTGGAATAAATATTCAGCTGCCTGTGAACCTTCAGGTACTGTTTTATTCAATGTTTGTTCAATTACTCTTTTACCCGCAAATGCAATATAGGCATTGGGTTCGGCAATAATGATATCTCCCAACATACCAAAACTAGCAGTCACCCCCCCTGTAGTAGGAGATGTAAGAATTGGTACATAGAATAACTTTTTATTTGATTGATAATCATATAAAGCAGAAGATATTTTAGCCATTTGCATTAAACTCAAACTTCCCTCTTGCATACGCGCCCCCCCGGAAGCACATACTATAATAAGAGGTAGAAATTTGTTAGTAGCGTACTCAATCAAACGGGTTATTTTCTCCCCAACCACGGATCCCATACTACCCCCCATAAACTGAAAATCCATAACCCCAAGTGCTATGGGAATACCGTTTAATTGGCCTATGCCTGTTTGAACGGCTTCAGTTAATCC